TGGCAGAGGATCATGAGATTCGTTCAAGAAAATCCAAACGTGTAGTGATTTTTACTGATAACCAGCAAAATACTGATGCTAATAGTAAAAATACTAATAATCCTGATCAAGCAGACGAAGTGGCTTTGATACGTTATTCACAACAATCGGATTTTCGTCGAGACATAATCAAAGGCTCTATGCGTGTTCAAAGACGTAAAACAGTTATTTGTGAATTGTTTCAAGCAAATGCGCATTCCCCTCTTTTTTTGGACAGAATAAACAAATCCCTTTTTTCTTTTGATATCTCCGGGATGATTAAATTCATTTTGAAAAACTGGACGTATAAAAAAACAACAGAATTCAGAATTTCGGATTATACCGAGGAAAAGATAAAAGAAAGTGAGAAAAAAAAAGAGGAAGAAAAAAGAGAAGAATACAAAGGAGAAGAGAAAGCACGAATAGAAATAGCGGAAGCCTGGGATAGCATTTTATTTGCTCAAGTAATAAGAGGATCTCTATTAGTAACCCAATCTTTTCTTAGAAAATATATTCTATTACCTTCATTGATAATAGCTAAAAATATAGCCCGTATATTATTATTTCAATTTCCCGAGTGGTCCGAGGACTTAAAGGATTGGAATAGAGAAATGCATGTTAAATGTACCTATAATGGTGTTCAATTATCAGAAACCGAATTTCCAAAAAACTGGTTAACAGACGGTATTCAGATAAAGATCCTATTTCCTTTTTGCCTTAAACCTTGGCACAAATCTAAGGTACGACCCTCCCCGAAAGATCCGCTGAAAAATAAAGGGCAAAAAAACGATTTTTGTTTTTTAACAGTTTGGGGAATGGAAACTGAACTTCCTTTTGGTTCTCCCAGAAAACAACGTTCATTTTTTGAACCCATCTTTAAAGAACTCAGAAAAAAAATTAGAAAATTGCAAAAGAATTCTTTTTTAGTTATAAAGGTTTTAAAAGAAAGAAAAAATTTCTTTTTAAACCTTTCAAAAGAAATAAAAAAATGGGTCATGAAAAACATTCGATTTTTAAAAGGAATAATAAAAGAACTTTCAAAAAGAAACCCAATTCAATTATTTGGATTAAGAAAAATATCTGAATTGAGTGAAACTAAAAAAGAAAAAGATGGGATAATCAGTAATGGTATGATTAATGAATCGTCCATTCAAATTCGATTTATGGATTTGACAGTGACAGATTATTCATTGACAGAAAAAAAAATGAAAGATCTGGCTGATAGAACCAGCACAATCTGGAATCAAATAGAAAAAATTACAAAAGATAATAAAAAAGGATTTTTAACTCCGGAAATCAATATAAATATAAGTTCTAATAAAAGAAGTTATCCTACTAAACTATTAGCATCAATAAAAAATATTTGGCAGAAATTAAAAAGAAAAAATGTTCGATTAATCCGTAAATCATATTATTTTTTTCAATTTTTAATTGAAAGGATATACATAAATATCTTTCTATGTATTCCGAGGATCACTACACAACTTTTTTTTCCTAATTCAAAAAAAATTATCGATAAATTCATTTACAATAATGAAACAAATAAAGAAAAAATTGATAAAACAAATAAAAATACAATTCGTTTTATTTGGACTATAAAAAAATATATTTCGGATATTAGTAATAAAAATTCAAAGATTTTTTTATCCTCCTTCTCACAAGCATATGTATTTTACCAATTATATCAAATACAAATTCGTAACTTGTATAAGTTAAGATATGTCCTTCAATATCAAGGAACATCTCTTTTTCTTAAGAATGAAATAAAGGATTATTTTGAAACACAAGGAATTTTTCATTTTGAATTAAAATATAAAAATATTTTGAATTCGGGAATGATTCAATGGAAAAACTGGTTAAGGGGTCATTATCAATATGATTTATCTCCGATTAGATGGTATCGATTAGTACTACACAAATGGCGAAATAGAGTCAATCAAACACATATAGTCCAAAATAAAGATTTAAGCAAAAGGTATTCAGATGAAAGAGACCGATTAATATTAATTCATTACAAAAAATTAACTGATTTTGAATCTTTTGAATCAAATTCATTACCAAATCCAAAAAATAACTTTCAAAAATACTATAGATATGACCTTTTCTCATATAAATCTATTAATTATGAAAATAAGAAGGATTCCCCTATTTATGTATCACCCTTACGTATAAATAATAAAGAAGAGATTTCTTATAATTACAACAACATATATAAAAAAAAAAAATTAGTTGATATGTCAGGAGGTATTATCCCTATTAATTTAGAAGATGATGATAATATGAATCTGAATAAATTTACAGATAGAAAATATTTTGATTGGAGAATTTTCGATTTTTGTCTTAGAAATAAAGTCGATATTCAATCCTGGATCGATATCGATACCAATGGTAATAAAAATACTAAGACTGGGGTTAATAATTATCAAATAATTGATAAAATGGATCAAAAAGGTCTTTTTTATCTTCAAATTTCACAAAAGGAAGGAATTAAGCCATCCAACAAAAAAAAAGACCTTTTTGATTGGATGGGAATGAATGAAGAAATACTAAGTCGTCCCATATCGAATCTGAAACTTTGGTTCTTTCCAGAATTTGTGCTGCTTTATAATACATATAAAACGAAACCGTGGATCATACCAATCAAACTACTTCTTTTAAATTTTAATGAAAATGTTAGTGAAAATAAAAATATAACTCGAAAGAATAAAAGGGATCTTTTTCTATTATCGAATGAAAAAAAATCGATTGAATTAGAGAATCGAAACCAAGAAGAAAAAGAATACGTAGGTCGAGGTAATCTTGAATCAGATGCACAAAATCAAGGGAATCTTGGATCACTTCTCTCACTCTCAAACCAAGAAAAAGATATTGAAGAAGATTATGCAAGCTCAGATATGAAAAAACGTAGAAAGAAAAAGCAATATAAGAGCAACACAGAAGCAGAGCTTGATTTCTTCCTAAAAAGGTATTTATGTTTTCAATTGAGATGGGATGATTCTTTAAATCAAAGAATGATCAATAATATCAAAGTATATTGTCTCCTGCTTAGACTGATAAATCCAAGAGAAATTTCTATATCCTCTATTCAAAGGGGAGAAATGACTTTAGATATTCTCATGATTCAAAAGGATTTAACTCTTACGGAATTAATGAAAAGGGGGATATTAATTATCGAACCAGTTCGTTTGTCTATAAAAAATGACGGACAATTTATTATGTATCAAACTCTAAATATTTCATTGGTTCATAAGAGTAAGCCAAAAATTAATCAAAGATACCGAGAAAAAAGCTATGTTGATAAGACTAATTTGGATAAATCCATTGCAAGACATCAAAGAATGACTGAAAATAGAGACAAAAATCATTATGATTTGTTTGTTCCTGAAAAACTTTTATCCACTAAAGGGTGTAGAGAATTAAGAATTCGGATTTGTTTTAATTCGAGGAAGAGAAATGGTATGTATAAAAATCCAGTATTTTGCAACAACGTAAAAAACTGTGGTGAATTTTTGGATAAAAGCAAACATTTTGATAAAGATAAAAAGAAACTAATTAAATTAAAGTTCTTCCTTTGGCCTAATTATCGATTAGAAGATTTATCTTGTATGAATCGATATTGGTTTGATACCAATAATGGGATCCACTTCAGTATGGTAAGGATGCATATGTATCCACGATTGCAAATTTGTTAATGATGCGTTTTTCGTATATATTCTGTACCATATATGTATGGTATCTGAAACAAAGAGCTGCACCCATGTATTGTCTTACCTTCCATTCTGATACATGAATACTAATTCAATGCATGTATCAATATCCAATAGATCTATAAATGATCAACGGAATCTTCTTATTCTTTATTTTATTATTAGATTAGGTCAAAAATTTTTTCTCTTTTATAAGTGTAGAAATATATCATCCTTTCATATTCCTATACGAATAAAATGGAAAAGCAAATTGGATTGATTAATTTTATTTGATAAAATTAGAAGTTCATAAAGAAATTAAGATTATTGTGTATACCAAATGAAAATGACTAGCATTATTCTTACTGATCGGTAAAATCAATTTTTTCATAAAAAAAAGAGGATAGAAAATTTCGTTTTATGGTAAAAAATTCATTCATTTCAGTTATTTCACAAGAAGAAAAAGAAGAAAACAGGGGGTCCGTTGAATTTCAAGTATTTAGTTTCACCAATAAGATACGAAGACTGACTTCACATTTGGAATTGCACAGAAAAGATTATTTATCTCAGAGAGGTCTACGTAAAATCCTGGGAAAACGCCAACGACTGCTGTCTTATTTGTCAAAGAAAAATAGAGTACGTTATAAAGAATTAATTAGTCAGCTGGATATTCGGGAATCAAAAACTCGTTAATTTAAAAAGGAATTTGAATTATTTGATTTTTTTTTTATTAGATCTTGAATTTTGATGAACTTCTTTTCATTTTCAGCAATTCATGAAAGAATGAATCGAGGAATAACCTATGAATGTAACAACTACAAGAAAAGACCTCATGATAGTCAATATGGGACCTCACCACCCATCAATGCATGGTGTTCTTCGGCTCATCCTTACTCTAGATGGTGAAGATGTTATTGATTGTGAACCAATATTGGGTTATTTACACAGAGGAATGGAAAAAATTGCGGAAAATCGAACAGTTATACAATATCTGCCTTATGTAACACGTTGGGATTATTTAGCTACTATGTTCACAGAAGCAATAACCGTAAATGGACCAGAACAATTGGGGAATATTCAAGTACCTAAAAGAGCCAGTTATATCAGAGTAATTATGTTAGAGTTGAGTCGTATAGCTTCTCATCTCTTATGGCTTGGCCCCTTTATGGCAGATATTGGTGCACAGACTCCTTTTTTCTATATTTTCAGAGAAAGAGAATTAGTATATGATCTATTCGAAGATGCCACCGGTATGAGAATGATGCATAATTATTTTCGTATCGGAGGAGTAGCGGCCGATCTACCTTATGGATGGATAGATAAATGTTTGGATTTCTGTGATTATTTTTTAACAGCGGTTTCTGAATATCAAAAACTTATTACACGAAATCCTATTTTTTTAGAACGAGTTGAGGGGGTAGGCATTATTGGTGCAGAAGAAGCAATAAATTGGGGTTTATCAGGACCAATGCTACGAGCTTCCGGAATCCAATGGGATCTTCGTAAAGTTGATCATTATGAATGTTACGACGAATTGGATTGGGAAATCCATTGGCAAAAAGAGGGAGATTCATTAGCTCGCTATTTAGTCCGAATCAGTGAAATGACGGAATCTATAAAAATTATTCAACAGGCTCTGGAAGGAATTCCAGGGGGGCCTTATGAGAATTTAGAAACCCGGTGCTTTGATAGAGAAAGGGATCCAGAATGGAATGATTTTGAATATCGATTCATTAGTAAAAAACCTTCTCCTACTTTTGAATTGCCGAAGCAAGAACTTTATGTAAGAGTTGAAGCCCCAAAGGGAGAATTGGGAATTTTTTTAATAGGGGATCAGAGTGGTTTTCCTTGGAGGTGGAAAATTCGTCCACCTGGTTTTATCAATTTGCAAATTCTTCCTCAGGTAGTTAAAAGAATGAAATTGGCCGATATTATGACAATACTAGGTAGCATAGATATCATTATGGGAGAAGTTGATCGTTAAAATGATAATTGATACAACAGAAGTCCAAGATATAAATTCTTTTTCTAGATTGGAATCTTTTAAAGAAGTCTATGGAATCATAGGAATGCTTTTACCTATTTTGGCTCTTGTATTGGGAATCACAATAGGTGTACTCGTAATTGTTTGGTTAGAAAGAGAAATATCCGCAGGAATACAACAACGTATTGGTCCCGAATATGCCGGTCCTTTTGGAATTCTTCAAGCTTTAGCAGATGGGACAAAACTTATTTTCAAAGAGAATCTTTTTCCATCTAGAGGAGATACTCGTTTATTCAGTATAGGACCATCCATAGCAGTTATATCAATTTTACTAAGTTATTCAGTAATTCCTTTTAGTTACCACCTTGTTTTATCTGATCTCAATATCGGTGTTTTTTTATGGATTGCCATTTCAAGTATTGCTCCCATTGGACTTCTTATGTCAGGATATGGATCAAATAATAAATATTCTTTTTTAGGTGGTCTACGAGCCGCTGCTCAATCGATTAGTTATGAAATACCATTAACTCTTTGTGTGTTATCAATATCTCTACGTGCGATTCGTTAAAATAGAAACTTTTCTTTATTCCTTTCTTTTTAGTAAAGAAGTTGAATAGATATCTCCTTTTTTTTATTCATCATTCAGTTTGATGACCTAAATCAGATAGTTATATGAGTGAAAGAAAACAGCTTAGAAATTAGCAGTAAAAAGATTGAGTCTCATTTCCTACGTACAAGAATTAAAAGAAAGTAAATATAAGAAAAAGAAAGACTTTTACCCCAAGATTGGTTGATTAGTCATCCTGGCTTGAAGCGGGCTCAGCTCAAAAGATCAACCGTATAGAGTTTTCACTATCTTTTCTATGTATTACCATAACGGGTGATTGAGCAAAAATAGGTGGATGGTTAGGAACACCAAAATACATAAAGGATTAGTAATAGAGATTTTTTATATAAATTATCCAAAAGGATATTTTTACATAAAATAAAAAGAATAGTAATTGGGGCTTTAAGTTAGTAGAAATGATCAAGCAGTACTCCCCATGATTCCGATTCAGAGTATGCTCCTATCCACAGATTCAAAAATAACTATCAGGAACGAAATAATCCTTTTTTTTGAAACCCCCCCTTTTCAGAAAGAAGATTAGGAACGAAAAAAAAAAAAGGATCTTTTTCTTCTTTCCTATATTCATAGGGATAACGTGGCATTATTCAGGAACTAATGTATCATTTTTTTTTTCGTAATCAAAAAGAATGGGTTGAAATATCTATTGATATTTCTACAAAGAGTATTTTATTGAAGGATTAAGTTATTACTCAACAAAGAAAAATTCAAATTATTAAAGGATGAGATCAATTCAGAAGTGCTTTTTTAGTTATTATTATAGCAGACAGAATTCCATTGGTCTAATTCGGGACCTTCTGATAGGTTTTGACTCTATCTATATAGAATATATATTCAATTTCGAATCGATATATAGTATTATACTACAAACATATCAAGATAAATAATATCAATTCGGTCCTTAGATTTATTGATGGCCCTCGAGGAGCCGTATGAGGTGAAAATCTCATGTACGGTTCTGGAATAGCGATGGGAACAGTGATGTTATCATCGACTATGATTATCTAACAGTTCAAGTACAGTTGATATAGTTGAAGCCCAGTCCAAATATGGTTTTTGGGGGTGGAATTTGTGGCGTCAACCTATAGGGTTTATCATTTTTCTAATTTCTTCCCTAGCAGAATGTGAGAGATTACCTTTTGATTTACCAGAAGCAGAGGAAGAATTAGTAGCAGGTTATCAAACCG